AGCATTTATCGGATAACTTCCTTCTTCAGCGTTATTTGGTGTTTTCATACGATATCCTCGATTACTCTCGATTTGTAATCCAATACAAAAATCAATTGGTTCCGTCAGGCTAGCTATATGCTGTGTAGTATCCACTATTTCCACAGAAGGTGGTGAGATGATGTCTTGAGCAGTTACATATCCAGGACCCTTGACGAAAATGGATGCGTCGCGAGTTCCATACAGATTACTTTTCAATACAATTTCTTTCAAATTCATGAAAATTTCATGTACGGATTCTTCAATACCTACTATGGTAGAATATTCATGTGGTATCTTTTCAGATTTTGCGCGTGTGATACATGTTCCTTCTATTTCTCCAAGCAAAGCCCTTCGCATCGCAATGCCTATTGTATCGGCTTGACCTTTCATAAGCGGAGACAGAATAAAACGTCCATAATGAAAACGCTTACTGTCTTCTCTTGATTCAACACACTTCCACTGTAGTGTCCGAGTAGATACTGCTACTTCCTCTCGAAACAGAGTCATATTATTTGATCCGATCATTTAATCATTTCTTTCTCTTGAAATTCGTTCAATTCTCAATTCTTATTTCTATATACGCCTTTTTTTAGGAGGCCTACACCCATTATGTGGCATAGGGGTTACGTCTCTGACAAAACTTAATAGTATACCACTTCTACGAATGGCTCGTAATGCTGCATCTCTTCCAAGACCAGGACCCTTTATCATAACTTCTGCTCGTTGCATACCCTGATCTACTACTGTACGAATAGCGTTTGCGGCTGCGGTTTGGGCAGCAAACGGCGTCCCTCTTCTTGTGCCCTTGAAGCCGCAAGTACCGGCGGAGGACCAAGAAACAACCCGACCCCGTATATCTGTGATTGTTACAATGGTATTGTTGAAACTTGCTTGAACATGAATAACCCCTTTTGGTATTCGACGTCCATTCTTACGTGAACTAATGCGCCCATTCCTACGTGAGCCAATTCTTGTTATGGTTTTTGTCATATTTTATCATCTCCTAAATATGAGTCATAAATATACGGATATATCATTTTCATGTCAAAATGGGTCCTTTATTTTTGTTTTGAGTCTTTTGGAGAGTCTCTTTTAAGAAAAAAATTATCCCTGTCTCTGTTTATGCCTCGGGTTGAAACAAATTACTATAATTCGTCCCCGCCTGCGGATCAGGCGACATTTTTCACAAATTTTACGAACGGACGCCCTAATTTTCATATTTGTTTTGTTACTCCTTAATTTTAATTTTGAATCTACTCCTTCGAAGAAAAGAAAATAAGTCTCTTGAAATTTTTAACCTCCGATTGTATCCGAACGAGAGGAATGTTGAAAAGTCACTACGAACCCGAAACATACCATTGGAAAGTGATTCAGTAATTAAACCTTCATGAATCCATTTTTGTTCTTTCATTCCAGGTAACCCCTTTAATTATCAACTCATGGAGTAGGAGTGATATTAGACAACCCTTCCTCTTTTTTCAAAAAAAAAATAGGAAGTTTTCCTACGGATGCAATTCGTAGATCATAAAGATCACCATATATATAACAAAATTTCTCCCCCGATTCCTTCTAGTCGAGCCTCTCGGTCTGTCATTATACCTCGAGAAGTCGAAAGAATTACAATACCCATTCCTCCTAAAATCCTAGGAATTCGTTGATGGTTGGAATAGATTCGTAGGCCGGGTCGGCTGATCCGTTTTAAAACAGTTCTATATGGCCCTTTTCTATTCCTTCTATGTCGCAGAGTTGAAACCAAGAAATATTTATTGCTTACTCGATGTTTTCTCACATTTTCGATAAAGCCTTCGCGTAGAAGTATTTTAACAATGTTTTCAGTGATATTTGTAGATGCTATTCGAACCGTTCCTTTTTTATCCATGTCAGCATTTCGTATAGAAGTTATTATTTCGGCAATAGTGTCCCTACCCATGATGAACTATAATTATTTGTGCCTCCGGGTTTTTATATAATCAGCATGCTCTACTCTTTTTTTTTCATGAATTATTAAATTATTAAAGGTATATGCGTGAGAAACAATCTACTAATACATTCTACTAATTAATTTAATGGAATCTAATTCAGTTCAGATATCTTACTATGAACCTCCCTTTTTTTATGTTTTATTATGTTTTCATCTATTAGTATTTATTTAGAATCTATTTATAATACCTCAGGAGCTAATGAGACTATTTTAGTAAAATTCAACTGTCTCAATTCCCGAGCGATCGCACCAAAAACTCGAGTTCCTTTTGGATTTCCTTCTTGATCAATGACAACTGCTGCATTGTCATCATATTGTATTATCATACCATTGTCACGTTTGAGTTCTTTACATGTACGTACAATTACAGCTCTGATCACTTCTGATCTTTGTAGAGGCATATTGGGAACTGCTTCTTTGATTACAGCAACAATAACGTCACCAATATGAGCATATCGGCGATTACTAGCTCCTATGATTCGAATACACATTAATTCTCTAGCCCCGCTGTTGTCCGCTACATTTAAATAGGTCTGAGGTTGAATCATATCATTCTTATTATTTTTCTCTTTTTTCTTTCAATGCTAACTAACTAAAGGGCGAAGAAAAAAAGATTGTTTGTCCAGAAATAAAAAAACTGCGGTTTTTTCATCACAAGGCCCCTTTCCTTTCGTTCCATATCCCTATCCCGCAATAACGAATTGAGTTCGTATAGGCATTTTGGACGCAGCTATAGAAATAGCTTCTCTGGCTACAATTTCTGATACTCCACCCATTTCATAAAGTATTCGACCCGGTTTAACGACGGATACCCAATATTCGGGAGATCCTTTCCCCGAACCCATACGTGTTTCGGTAGGCCTTACTGTAACAGGTTTGTCTGGAAATATACGTACCCATATTTTTCCACCACGACGCGCATATCGTGCCATGGCTCGCCGCCCCGCTTCTATTTGTCTAGATGTGATCCAAGCGGGTTCAAGTGCCTGAAGGGCGTATCCGCCGAAACAAATTCGATTGCCTCGATAAGATATTCCCTTCATTCTTCCTCTATGTTGTTTACGAAATCTGGTTCTTTTGGGGTTATAGTTGATGGTTGTTTCTCAATGCCATCTCTACTGCAGAACTGGACATGAGAGTTTCTTCTCATCCAGCTCCTCGCGAATGAAACGATTAAATAATATTGTATATATTTTGAATTGAATGAATAATGAATCATGGAATTTTTTGAGATATAATCTGTCACGTACACGTAGGAATAAAATAAAATGAGAAATTCAATTTTATAATTAATGAATCCTCATTTTTACCTTTATTTTATTTATTTTTATTGAATTGCCCAAAACTTAGCAATCCAGTAAGGCTTTCGCGGGCGAATATTTGCTCTTTCAACATCCCTTTCATTCGTAGGGGCGTTCCATGACCTATCAGAATAAATGAATTGGTTCTTGGCTCGTTCCGCCATCCCACCCAATGAATCATTAGGATTCGTTTTCAAGGGAATCTTCCTCAGTCACAGGTTCTGTCGTTCCCATCGCTTCTCGATTAATGACTAGGCCCGAACTCTGCAATGGAGCTCCTAATAAAATTTGTTCCTGAATCAATCTTCTCAGTCTTTATTGACTCGGCGCTCTTTATTCTTTTTGATTTTTCGTATAAATTGTATTCATATTCATCGAATCTAATTATTAATTATGGACGAATACATTAATGCTTTATTACATTGCCTTTTATAAGATAGTTCATAGACCATACATATTGGAATCATATATCATTGCTATTCTTTTTCTTTCTTTCTCTCACCCCTCCATTTATCCATATCCCTTTGTTTTTGCTTCACAACCTTATAGATTGATTTTTCTTTTATGTAAAAAAAAATGCTTCAGTTGCTACAACAATATGATCAATACATCATATAGCGACTGGTTCCTTGGATCCAGATAATACGAAGCAATGAGCTGGTTATTAGTTATATAGTTATTAGTTCATACTAGGGGATGGCCCTTTGTTTTTTAATCCTAACCTAACTCTAAATAAAAAACCAACGAGTCACACACTAAGCATAGCAATTATATGGAGATGGAGTCAATCGAATTGTTATTCAACCCTATAGAATTAAGAATTCGAAAAAATTCTCATTTTTTGATTGAACGGAAAAAAATGAACGAGTTTGTGATTTTTTATTCAATTGCCGGATGGATGGAACAGAAAGACAACGAAAGGCCCATTATTCCTCGTCTGCAAATATCCAAATTTTGATTCCTAATGCCCCATAGATAGTTCGAACTGTATAGGAACAATAATCAATTTTGGCTCGAATGGTTTGTAGGGGAACCCTACCTTCTCTGATCCATTCGACACGTGCTATTTCCTTTCCGTCGATACGCCCTGCAATTTGTACTTGAATTCCCTTTGTATCTGCTTTTTCAGTTAATTCAATAGCTTTTTTCATTGCCTTTCGAAACGAAACTCTATTCTTTAATTGTTCGGCTATAAATTCTGCAAGAATATTAGGTTGTCCATACGGTTTTTCAACTCTTGTGATAGCAATGTTAAGTTTTTGGTTCACAGAATGAAATTCTTTTTGTGCATTGCTCTGTAATTCTTCAATTCCTCGCGGGCTGCCCTCTATGAACAATTTTGGGAATCCCATATATATTATGACCTGGATCAGATCGATTCTTTTTTGAATCTTTATGCGTGCAATTCCCTCGGCACCCGAGGATATTTTCCTATTTTTTTGTACATAATTCTTGATACAATCCTGTATTTTTTGATCTTCCTGGAGACCCTCGGAATAACTTTTTGGTTGTGCAAACCAAACAGAATGATGACTTTGGGTTGTACCAAGTCGGAAACCGAGTGGATTTATTTTTTGTCCCATAGCACCTCGCTATCTCTATAAGTCCATATCATTTCTCTATTAGCCCACGTCATTCTGTTACGATATAGCATATGATCCATCATATATAGATACCTCTCTATGACATCTGTATACTTATCTTTATATACCCATCCATATTTTCTTAACCATATGAAATAGTTTTTATCTTTAGATGTATCTTGCAATACAATAGTTATATGACAGGTGGGTCTTTTTATCGGATAACTACGTCCTCGGGCTCGGGGTTTTAACTTTTTCATGCTAGTACCTTCATTAACTTCGGCTTGACTAATGATTAAAGCCGTTTCGTTGAATCCCATATTGTGACTAGCATTTGCTGCTGCAGAATAAACTAATTTTAAAATGGGATAACACGCTCGATAAGGCATGAGTTCTAGTATCATAAGTGTTTCCTCGTAGGGACGCCCACGAATCTGATCAATTACTCTTCGCGCTTTATGAGCAGACATACGTATATGTTGACCTAAAGCGTATACTTCTACATCTGGGTCACTCTTTATCATAAGGTTCACCTCCCACCAATAAACGATGAGCACCCATATCCACTTTATTAATTAATATATTAACGACGAGATTTATTATCGTTTCTCGCATGCCCCCGGAAATTCAGAGTAGGTGCAAATTCTCCCAATTTGTGACCTACCATACGATCTGTTATATAAATAGGCAAATGTTCCTTTCCATTATGAATAGCAATTGTATGGCCGATCATTGTGGGTATAATGGTAGATGCCCGGGACCAAGTTACGATTGTATCTTTTTCTGCCCTCATGTTGAGCTTCGCAATTTTTATCAATAAATGATTAGCTACAAAAGGATTTTTTTTTAGTGAACGTGTCACAGCTAATTACTCCTTTTTTTTGTAAAGATGAGGAAACATATTCTATTTTCAATATTCTCCTATTTACTACGGCGACGAAGAATCAAACTATCACTATATTTATTCCTTTTTCTACTTCTTCTTCCAAGCGCAGGATAACCCCAAGGGGTTGCGGGTTTTTTTCTACCAATTGGGGCCCTCCCTTCGCCACCCCCATGGGGATGGTCTACAGGGTTCATAACTACTCCTCTTACTACAGGACGCTTACCTAGCCAACACTTAGATCCGGCTCTACCCAAACTTTTCTGGTTCACCCCAACATTACCCACTTGTCCGACTGTTGCTGAGCAGTTTTTGGATATCAAACGGACCTCCCCAGATGGTAATTTTAATGTGGCCGATTTACCCTCTTTTGCAATCAGTTTCGCTACAGCACCCGCTGCTCTCGCTAATTGTCCACCCTTTCCAAGTGTGATTTCTATGTTATGTATGGCCGTGCCTAAGGGCATATCGGTTGAAGTAGATTCTTCTTTTTGATCAATCAAAATCCCTTCCCAAACTGTACAAGCTTCTTCCAAAGCATACGGCTTTCTGGATGTATATGATGATATCTAGACAGATGGATCTCATATGAATCGTATGATGAAATACCACACGAGTGGATATATAGGAATCCAAATCTGCCGAATCACTCATGTTATGATCTTCTACATCCTAGGTCTCCCCGTTCCTTCATCTGGCTTATGTTCTTCATGTAGCATTCAGACCGAATGACTTTATGAAATTACGTCGATACTTCCACATATTACGGGTAACGTAGGAGACATCTCTATTTTTCCCGGGGGGGTAGAATTACCACTGCTTAGCTTTCAATTCGCCTCTGACCATCAAATGAAATGTGAATAACCCGTCCTCCTCTCTTTGAAACAAGGGGCGCTTCCGGCTCTATCGGTGCTTCAAACAATTTTGTCTTCTCCATATTACTATATCTCTAGAGTCAATAATTTTATATGAGGAACTACTGAACTCAATCACTTGCTGCCATTACTCTTCAGTTTTCTGTTGAGGTCTATCCCGTAGAGGTACTCAAATTGGATCAGTGATCGATTTCTAGGTTTCGTTGTAAACCTAATTGGTTACTTCCAATTACGTAAATCAATGGTTCAAACCGCACTCAAAGGTAGGGCATTTCCCATTGAGATAGGAACTTCTGTACCAGAAACAATGGTATCTCCAATGATAGCCCCTCTGGGATGTAAAATATATCTCTTCTCACCATCCCCATAGTGTATGAGACAAATATATGCATTTCGATTAGGGTCGTATTCTACGGTTACGATTCTACCAGATATGTCTTTTTCATTCCGTCGAAAATCGATTTTACGGTATAGACGCTTATGACCTCCCCCTATATGCCTTGCGGTAATGATTCCTCTGGCATTACGACCTTTACCACAACGACGCTGTCCATAGATCAAATTATTTCGTGGATTGGATTTCACTTGACTGCCGACGGCTCCATTGCGTGTGCTCGGGGTAGAAGTTTTGTATAAATGTATCGCCGTGTTATTAAGTATTTTGATTTAAGTTCTTTTCTTTCTAAGAGGTGGAATAGAATAACCCGGTTGAAGCGTAATGATCATACGTCTGTAATGCATTGTATGTCCCATAATAGGTCCCATTCTTCTACCCTTTCCCGGGAGTCGATGACTATTCATAGCTATTACCTTGACACCAAAGAAGAGTTCGACCCAATGCTTTATTTCTGTCCTAGTTGATCCTGATTCGACATTAGAAGTATATTGATTGTTCCCCAATAACCGAATACTTTTGTCTGTAAATACTGCATATTTGATTCCATCCATAAATCCATTTTCTTCCCTATGAGTTCCAGTATCGATAAGAATTCTATTTCTTACTGTTCATATGTTATGGTATGAATATACCATACCAATTCGTTATGTATGGATGATGAGATTTCATTGATACAGAGCCAATTCCAATAGACGTATTGAACGTTCCCGTTGGCGTGCATCCAGCAGGAATTGAACCTACGAATTTGCCAATTATGAGTTGGGCGCTTTAACCATTCAGCCATGGATGCGTAACGGGGATCGTCGTACATCGTGAATAACCAAATTCCAATTTAAATGAAATCCTTAGGAGGAATCAATGAAGCAGGAAGCAGTGAAACGACATCCATTAAAATCCTGGATCTTCGAATTGAGAGAGATATTGAGAGAGATCAAGAATTCTCACTATTTCTTAGATTCGTGGACCAAATTCGATTCCGTGGGATCTTTCACTCACATTTTTTTCCACCAAGAACGTTTTATGAAACTCTTTGACCCCCGAATTTGGAGTATCCTACTTTCACGCGATTCACAGGGTTCAACAAACAATCGATATTTCACGATCAAAGGTGTAGTAGTACTGCTTGCAGTAGCGGTCCTTATATATCGTAATCGTATTAACAATCGAAATAGGGTCGAAAGCAAAAATCTCTATTTGATGGGGCTTCTTCCTATACCTATGAATTCCATTGGACCCAGAAATGATACATTGGAAGAATCTTTTGGGTCTTCCAATATCAATAGGTTGATTGTTTCGCTCCTGTATCTTCCAAAAGGAAAAAAGATCTCTGAGAGTTGTTTCATGGATCCGAAAGAGAGTACTTGGGTTCTCCCAATAACTAAAAAGTGTATCATGCCTGAATCTAACTGGGGTTCGCGGTGGTGGAGGAACCGGATCGGAAAAAAGAGGGATTCTAGTTGTAAGATATCTAATGAAACCGTAGCTGGAATTGAGATCTCATTCAAAGAGAAAGATATCAAATATCTGGAGTCTCCTTTTGTATCCTATACGGATGATCCGATCCGCAAGGACCGTGATTGGGAATTGTTTGATCGTCTTTCTCCGAGGAAGAAGCGAAACATAATTAACTTGAATTCGGGACAGCTATTCGAAATCTTAGTGAAACACTGGATTTGTTATCTCATGTCTGCTTTTCGTGAAAAAAGACCGATTGAAGTGGAGGGCTTCTTCAAACAACAAGGAGCTGGGTCAACTATTCAATCAAATGATATTGAGCATGTTTCCCATCTCCTCTCGAGAAACAAGTGGGGTATTTCTTTGCAAAATTGTGCTCAATTTCATATGTGGCAATTCCGCCAAGATCTCTTCGTTAGTTGGGGGAAGAATCCACACGAATCGGATTTTTTGAGGAATGTATCGTCAAATATGCAATATGATGATTCCACAAGATCTATTTTCGTTCAAGTAACGGATTCTAGCCAATTGAAAGGATCTTCTGATCAATCCAGAGATCATTTTGATTCCATTAGTAATGAGGATTCGGAATATCACACATTGATCAATCAAAGAGAGATTCAACAACTAAAAGAAAGATCGATTCTTTGGGATCCTTCCTTTCTTCAAACGGAACGAACAGAGATAGAATCAGACCGATTCCCGAAATGCCTTTCTGAGGATTCCTCAATGTCCCGGCTATTCACGGAACGTGAGAAGCAGATGAATAATCATCTGCTTCCGGAAGAAATCGAAGAATTTCTTGGGAATCCTACAAGATCAATTCGTTCTTTTTTCTCTGACAGGTGGTCAGAACTTCATCTGGGTTCGAATCCTACGGAGGGGTCCACTAGAGATCAGAAATTGTTGAAGAAACAACAAGATTTTTCTTTTGTCCCTTCCAGGAGATCGGAAAATAAAGAAATGGTTGATATATTCAAGATAATTACGTATTTACAAAATACCGCATCAATTCATCCTATTTTATCAGATCCGGGATGTGATATGGTTCCGAAGGATGAACCGGACAGTTCCAATAAGATTTCATTCTTGAACCAAAATTCATTTTTTGATTTATTTCATCTATTCCATGACCGGAACAGGGGAGGATACACGTTGCACCACGATTTTAAATCAGAAGAGAGATTTCAAGAAATGGCAGATCTATTAACTCTATCAATAACCGAGCCGGATCTAGTGTATCATAAGGGATTTGCCTTTTCTATTGATTCCTACAGATTGGATCCAAAAAAATTCTTGAATGAGGTATTCAACTCCAGGGATGAATCGAAAAAGAAATCTTTATTGGTTCTACCTCCTATTTTTTATGAAGAGAATGAATCTTTTTATCGAAGGATCAGAAAAAAAAGGGTCCGGATCTCCTGCGGGAATGCTTTGGAAGATCCAAAACCAAAAAGAGTGGTATTTGCTAGCAACAACATAATGAAGGCAGTCAATCAATATA